GAATACACATCAATTCTCGGGCCCCGCTATTGTCTGCTACATTCAAATGGGTTTGAGGTTGAATCATATCATTTTTTTAATCTGTTTTTTTTTTAATGTAAAGTAAAGCAAAGGACGAAATAAAAAAAAAAAAAAAAAAAGAAAACCTGCAATTGTTTTTTTATACCCAAAACTTCTTTCCTTTGGTTCTACATTCCTATCCAGAAATAATGAATTGAGTTTTTATAGGCATTTTGGACGCCGCTATTGAAATAGCCTTTCGAGCTATATTTTCGGCTACTCCACCCATTTCATAAAGTATTCTACCCGGTTTAACGACAGCTACCCAATATTCGGGGGATCCTTTCCCCGAACCCATACGGGTTTCTGTTGGTCTTACTGTAACTGGTTTGTCTGGAAATATACGTACCCATATTTTTCCACCACGGCGTATATTTCGTGTCATTGCTCGGCGCCCTGCTTCGATTTGTCTAGATGTGATCCAAGCAGGTTCAAGTGCTTGAAGAGCATATCTACCGAAAGAAATATGATTACCGCGATAAGATATTCCTTTCATTCTTCCTCTATGTTGTTTACGGAATCTTGTTCTTTTGGGGTTATAGTTGATGGTTGTTTCCCAATTCCATCTCTACTACAGAACTGGACATGAGAGTTTCTTCTCATCCAGCTCCTCGCGAATGAAACGACTAAAAAATATTTTATCAAGATATACATTTATTAATAAATAATAGTCTGAATCATAGGATTCTTTGAAATTTCATATAATTAATCTTAATCTATTCGAAATTTTTATATCGTGTTTAGATATATAATTAAACATGGATTCAATTTATAGATAATGTAAATGTCGTTTTTTTTTTTTTTTTTTTTGTTAAGTTATAACGAATCTTTATTTTGTTGTGTTTTTTATCATAGTGGATCGACCAAAATTTATCAATCCAATAAAATAAAACAAATTTTCGCGGGCGAATATTTACTCTTTGAATATCGATTTCAGTTGTAGGGTTAATACATGACCTCTCACAATAAAAAAATAGGTCTCTGGTTCCTTCCGCCATCCCATCCGATGAATTATTGAGATTCATTTTCAATAGAATCGTATCCATTCACGGGTTCCATCGTTCCCATTGCTTCTCGATTAATGTTTAGGTCTGAATTCTCCAACGGAGTCCTTAATGAAATTTGTTCTTAAGTCAATTTTCTCAGTCTTTATTGGCTTGAGGCTCTTGATTTTGTTGTTCTATGAGTGAATTCATCTAATTAGGCATGAATCTTTATTGATGCTTTATTACATTTTATTTTTATGAGATGACTCATATCATAGACCTTACATATTGGAATCATATATCATTGATATTCTCTTTCTCTCTTTCTCTCATCTTTCCATTTATCCGCATACTTTTCTGTTTCGCTTTACAACTTATAACTTCACAACTCATAATCAGATTTGTTTTTTTATCTTTATGCAAAAAAGATTTCAGTTGCTACAATGATATAACCAATATATTATATATTGACTGGTTCTTTGGATGCAGATAATGCGAAGCAATGAGTTGGTTATTAGTGCTATAGTTATTAGTTAATACTACAGGTCGGTATATTTTTTTTAATCCTAACCTAACCCTAAAAAACCAACGAGTCGCACACTAAGCATAGCAATTATATAAAACGATCAATTGAATTTTTATTCAACCCTATAGAATTGTGGAATTGCTCATTTTTGTTTTGATTGAACATAAGAAGTATGAAAAACTTTGTCCTTTATTTGGTCTATTTCCATTACTCGGTAAAATGGAAAGACACGTAAAAAGTCTTATTATTCTTTAAATATCCAAATTTTGATTCCTAATACCCCGTATATAGTTCGAACTGTATAGCAACAATAATCAATTTTAGCTTCAATGGTTTGTAGAGGAACCCTACCCTCTCTGATCCACTCGACGCGCGCAATTTCTTTTCCGTCGATACGCCCTGCAATTTGTACTTGAATTCCTTTTGTATCCGCCTGTTCAGTTAATTCAATAGCTTTTTTCATTGCTTTTCGAAAAGAAACCCTATTCTTTAATTGTCCGGCTATAAATTCTGCAAGAATATTAGGATGTCCATAAGGATTTGCAATTCTTGTAATAGCAATGTTTAGTTTTCGGTTCACACAATTAAGTTCCTTTTGTACATTCATCTGTAATTCTTCGATTCTTCGCGGTTTATTTTCTATTAATAATTTTGGGAATCCTATATAGATTATGACCTGAATTAGATCGATTCTTTTTTGAATTTCTATCCGTGCAATTCCCTCAGCACCAGAAGAGATTCTCATATTTTTTTGTACATAATTCTTAATAGAGTCTCGTATTTTTTGATCTTCTTGTAGACCTTCGGAATAATTTTTTGGTTGTGCAAACCAAAGAGAATGATGACTTTGCGTTGTACCAAGTCGGAAACCCAGTGGATTTATTTTTTGTCCCATAATCCCCCACTACTATATGTATCATGATGTGTC